TTATAAGAAATTTTTTAAATCAAAAATGAATCTTTGTGAACAATGTGGATATCATTTGAAAATGAGTAGTTCTGATAGAATCGAACTTTCGATCGATCGGGGTACTTGGGAGCCTATGGATGAAGACATGGTTTCTCTGGATCCCATTCAATTTCATTCGGAGGAGGAGCCTTATAAAAATCGTATCGATTCTTATCAAAGAAAGACAGGATTAACCGAGGCTGTTCAAACAGGCATAGGGCAATTAAACGGTATTTCCGTAGCAATAGGGGTTATGGATTTTCAGTTTATGGGGGGTAGTATGGGATCCGTAGTCGGGGAGAAAATTACCCGTTTGATTGAATATGCTACTAAAGAATTTCTACCTCTTATTATAGTGTGTGCTTCCGGAGGGGCACGTATGCAAGAAGGAAGTTTGAGCTTGATGCAAATGGCTAAAATATCTTCTGCTTTATATGATTATCAATCAAATAAAAAGTTATTCTATGTACCAATCCTTACATCTCCTACTACTGGTGGGGTGACAGCCAGTTTTGGTATGTTGGGGGATATCATTATTGCCGAACCCAATGCCTACATTGCCTTTGCGGGTAAAAGAGTAATTGAACAAACATTGAATAAAACAGTACCCGAAGGTTCACAAGCGTCTGAGTATTTATTCCAGAAGGGTTTATTCGATCTAATCGTACCACGTAATCCTTTAAAAGGCGTTCTGAGTGAGTTATTTCAACTCCACACTTTCTTTCCTTTGAATCAAAATTAGAACATTAAGTCCATTATTTTGAGCAAACGAGTAATTAGTTTATCGGAATACAAGTGAAATTGAGACGAATGGGTTTTCTTTGTTGACATACGATCTAATTGTATAACGAATCAAAAGTCACATAAAATCGGAAATCTGACCCTTTTTCTATATTCCTGATTATTGATCAAGAAGTCTCTATTAACAAGATAAAAGATGAAATTCTTTTTTTCGTGAAATTAGGCAAATAAAAAAATCTTCTTCTCGTCATATATAATGAAATTAAAATCTAGAAAATATAGTATAGAATTTTTTATCTTTCTATAGCGTACGATAATCCTATTTTGACTAAGAATCCCTGCTGGATGGGATTCTAACAAACCCTTGAATCAATATAAATAGAATCTAATTCATTAAAAAAAACTTTTTGCTTAGTGAATGAAATTCGAAGACAAGAGCAAAAAATGAAGAAAATAATATCTCATCCATATCCTCTCAAATTTTTCATGTAGAAAGATGAAAAACTACATTATATACTCACTTAGACTTAGATAGTAGATACTTATATTATTTTTAATTAATAATTAATTCTTAATAGATATAGATATTAATAAAAATTTTAAGTAGTAATAATTCCAATTTAGAATTATCAAATTATAATCAAATTATTATAATATAAATACTATATTATATTATTATTCTTCGNNCCATTTTATTATTATTATATATATAAGTAAGATATAAGTATAATAAATAATAAATTAAATAAAATATATATAAGATATAAGTAAGATCTTTATATATATTATATAATAAGATAAGATATCTTTATATTATAAATAATATTATAAATAATAAATATAAAATCTAAATAATAATAACAGGTACAAATAGTAAATCGAGGTACCCATTCTATGACAACTCTTAATTTTCCCTCTGTTTTGGTCCCTTTAGTAGGCCTAGTATTTCCGGCAATCGCAATGGCTTCTTTATTTCTTCATGTTCAAAAAAACAAGATTGTTTAGAGCCGAGGGCGCAAAATATTATCTTTTTTTTTTTCAAAACTGACGCTTGTATCATAACACAGATATCCATTTAGCTAAATATGGTATAAGAGGCTTCCGTCGAAATCTCCCCAAAATGCTATTAGCTAGTTTCAAATAGACCCGAATCGGCGAATAGCTGAACTGTAAAGTTGGTCTATCTATATACATGTGGCTATCTTTAGTGAGTCATACGAAGGGTGTGTTATTAGTTTAGATCTAACCAATTTAATGAATTACTCCTAAAGGTTCACATCAAACTAGTGCTAGTTGATGCGAGTTACTTCGGAAATAAACGGCAAATTCATTTGGGGTATTCTCTCAATTCCAAAAAAAGCAACCGGATCAAGTATGAGTTGTCGATCAGAACATATATGGATAGAACCTATAACGGGGGCTCGAAAAACAAGTAATTTCTGCTGGGCTGTTATCCTTTTTTTAGGTTCATTAGGATTCTTGTTGGTTGGAACCTCGAGTTATCTTGGTAGAAATTTGATATCTTTATTTCCGTCTCAGCAAATAGTTTTTTTTCCACAAGGGATTGTGATGTCTTTCTATGGGATCGCGGGTCTTTTTATTAGCTCCTATTTGTGGTGCACAATTTCGTGGAATGTAGGTAGTGGTTATGATCGATTTGATAGAAAAGACGGAATAGTGTGTATCTTTCGTTGGGGATTCCCTGGAAAAAATCGTCGGGTCTTCCTCCGATTTCTTATAAAAGATATTCAGTCCGTCAGAATAGAAGTTAAAGAGGGTATTTATGCTCGTCGTGTCCTTTATATGGATATCAGAGGCCAGGGAGCCATTCCATTGACTCGTACTGATGAGAATTTTACTCCACGGGAAATGGAACAAAAAGCTGCTGAATTGGCTTATTTCTTGCGTGTACCTATTGAAGTATTTTAAGAAATCAGCTGAGAAATTAATGCTTTCTCGCGGGAGGGCAAAAAAGCAAGAATCCTTTTTTTCTATAACATAACTTAATTGAGGTTTCTTCAGAACATTCATTCGAGTCAAAGCAGACGTATATGGAACAAGTATAAAAAAACCTTTTTGGGGGATCTTTTATATGTATCGAAATATACACATACACAACTCAATTATATATTAAATAAAAAAATAAGAAAAAAAGAAAATCTCATAATCAACCATTTCGAAATAAGGAAATTCCCCCTTTTTAGTTGTTGGAATTGAAACTTTAGATTCAGATAGATCATATCTTGTAATTTTTTTGAAGCTTCTTTTTAGACTTTTTGTGCTCCTTAATGACGAAAAATTTGGATCTCTTATAATGTAGCCAATTTATTTATGTCGTTTTTTGTCACTCATTTTTCACAATATTTTTCAGAAAATTACCTCAATTATTCTATCGATGACTACTCATAGTCAGTTAAATTTTTTCGAAATATTAGAGGTTTTTTTTATATAATGATAGAAAAGGAGAATGATAGAAAAGGAGAATGATAGAAAAAGAGTTCTTTTGTCTCAAAATCTGAATACTATTCATATTCATTATTTAAAGTGGTTTTTCCGGGCGTTCATCGAAAAGAGATATATGCTTCGAATTTGACTGATTGAGATATAGGGAAACAATTTTTATTATATTATTTATTCATATATATTCATTCGAATTTTTCATCTTTTTCCGTATTTTTTTCTAGATTCAAGGCCTAACCACGAAATCACAAATAAAAAAGAGTGAATAGATTCATAGGTTTGATAACTTGTAATAGAACTGATGCGTGAGAGAAATATTAGATTACATAGAGTCGACGAATGAGACGGGTTCATTAACAATTCACAGATGAAAAAATGGCAAAAAAGAAAGCATTCACTCCTCTTTTATATCTTGCATCTATAGTATTTTTGCCCTGGTGGATTTCTCTCTCCTTTCAAAAAAGTCTGGAATCATGGGTTACTAATTGGTGGAACACTAGGCAATCCGAAACTTTTTTGAATGATCTTGAAGAAAAGAGTATTCTAGAAAAATTCATAGAATTAGAGGAACTCCTCTTCTTAGAGGAAATGATCAAGGAATACTCGGAGACACATCTACAAAACCTTCGTATAGGAATTCACAAAGAAACAATCCAATTAATCAAGATACACAACGAGGGTCGTATTCATACGATTTTGCACTTCTCGACAAATATAATATGTTTCATTATTCTAAGTGGTTATTCTATTTTGGGTAATAAAGAACTCGTTATTCTTAATTCTTGGGCTCAAGAATTCCTATATAACTTAAGTGACACAATAAAAGCTTTTTCTCTTCTTTTATTAACTGATTTATGTATCGGATTTCATTCGCCCCATGGTTGGGAACTGATGATTGGCTTTGTCTACAAGGATTTTGGATTTGTTCATAATGATCAAATTATATCTGGCCTTGTTTCCACTTTTCCAGTCATTCTAGATACAATTTTAAAATATTGGATTTTCCGTTATTTAAATCGCGTATCTCCGTCACTTGTAGTGATTTATCATTCAATGAATGACTGAAAAATTATCTACCTAATCCAATTATAATGTTTCTTACTTTGCAGTTGTACATAAGCAAAGCATTGAAAATCGCTTTCTATTTCTACCCATCCCGGAGATTCATCCTATATTCCTATATATATTAATTGAGTCAAAACAAATTATTCCAGTAAATAACAGAATCGTGGATAGGAAACTCCATTAGTGACCTACCCAAATTTATTGTATAAATATATTTTCGGGATCAATGGTTGGACCATGCAAACTAGAAATACTTTTTCTTGGATAAAGGAACAAATTACTCGATCTATTTCCATATCGCTCATGATATATATCATCACTCGTACATCCATTTCAAATGCATATCCCATTTTTGCACAGCAGGGTTATGAAAATCCACGAGAAGCGACTGGACGTATTGTATGCGCCAATTGCCATTTAGCTAATAAACCGGTGGATATTGAGGTTCCGCAAGCGGTACTTCCCGATACTGTATTTGAAGCAGTTGTTCGAATTCCTTATGATATGCAAGTGAAACAAGTTCTTGCTAATGGTAAAAAAGGAGTCCTGAATGTGGGAGCTGTTCTTATTTTACCAGAGGGTTTTGAATTAGCCCCTCCCGATCGTATTTCCCCCGAGATAAAAGAAAAGATGGGCAATCTGTCTTTTCAGAGCTATCGCCCCAATCAAAAAAATATTCTTGTCATAGGCCCTGTTCCTGGTCAGAAATATAG